CCTCCCCAATCGGATATTATGGTGCCTGTATAGACCGACATTCCATTATGGCCCAATTCTGACCGATAATAGATACCGGGACTTTGCAATATTTGATTGATGACAATTCTGTATATTCCATTTACTATAGAAGTTCCCAAAGAATTCATTAGAGGAATGTTTCCAATAAAAATTGTTTGTTCCTGCATATCCCCCCGGCTTTTCCAAATTAATCCTGCGGATACATATAATTCAGAAGAATATGTGAATGATTCATATACAGCATCTCTTTCTTTTAGCAAGGGTTCTACCAATTGATATGTTTCCACAAATAATTGAAATTCAATTTCTTGATCCGTATCTTCAATTTTTGGAAACTTATAAAGTTCTTCTGTTAAGCCCTGATCAATGAACCTACAAAAGCCTTCAAATTGTATCTGATTCGACCCAGGTATTGTAGACATTCCCGCATTTCCATCTCCGAGCATTTTGAATTTCCCATTTATCAAAAAATCCCATTCGTTTCTCATTCTGCATTGATTCATATGATTCTATGCAGAATGCTGGAATTTAGATTCTGTTTACTGAATCACATGAAATTTTACCCAACTCCATAGAAATGGAATGTATGAAATACGTATGAACGGGGGAAAAAAGATGATGTTATACTTAATTAAATCGGAATTTCTAAGAGACGGATACAAACGGAAACGAAGCGATAAATTCCACTTAGACTTACGGAGTTTTGTATAGAATAAAAAAAAATAATTCAACTTATATCATTATTATGATATTCCATATTCCAATCCGCTTGGATACCAGAAAAAAAAAAAAAAATAAATAAAAGTCGTGATTTGATCTATTCGCTGAGATAAAGACATAAGAATCAGACACAATATAACAACATAAAGTTCATTTTTTTAGCACTTAACTTTTTGGTGGATTCCCGTGTTCAAAAAATGATTGCGGAGAACCCCCTTTTTCTTTTTTTAGTAGAATTTTTCGAATAGGATTGAAGTGCGTAAGAAGGCTTGTATTTAGTAAACCCGTGCCCATATAGCTATAGCTATCTATATATACATCACCCCCCCCCTTTATTGCATAGTTCGATTCGGGACAGCGCATGTCGTGCTCTATCAAAATTTAGATTTTCTCTTCAATCTAAATTGCAGTATGACAATTTTCGTCAAATTCCCTATAGAGAGGCACCATACACAGATAAGATAACCGATAAGCTAGAAGCTCGCCCTGAAACGATTTATGTTTGGGGTTTACATAGACTCATAATTGCTGTTATAATTGAAATTGAGAATTGAAATTGGTTTTTTTTCTAGAAAAAAACCAATACCAATTAGGTAGGTATCAATTTTGATTTGCTTCTATCATTTATCATTAGGAAACACACTTTCCAATTTAAATACAAGAGTCGGTCATGAATTTATAGTCACTAGTTAACGGTTCCAATTTGGCCTGAATTTTGGCTTTTGTGACTGAAAATACACATTTTTTTTTTTCAATAGAAAAAAAGAAAGAGAAAAGAGAGGGATTAAGATATTGTGTGTTTTGAGATACTATAAAATCAATTGCAGAAATGGAGTTGCTCCAAAAAAAGAAAAAAAAAAAAAAGGACAGATTTCTTTTAGGCAAGATTTAAGAAAAACGAGATTTCAGAGGGAAGTACAAAAAAAAAGACATTGAGTACCCCCCAAAACAAGCAAAGGGGGAATATTTTCATCTATTTTGGATCGTTTTGGCGGCATGGCCGAGCGGTAAGGTGGGGGACTGCAAATCCTTTTTCCCCAGTTCAAATCTGGGTGTCGCCTGATCAACAAACGATAAGACTCGAAATCCCTTATTCTGCTTGGCTGGTATAACTCGCCGAATCTTTTGCAGCAAAGTACGCGACTCGTGACACTTTCTTGATTCTAAATAGCTGGGGTTTCCGTTCTTTAAAGTGCTGTCAATCCTTGCATTTAGAATTCCGGGAAAGATTATAGTAGTGGAAGTGCTATCATATCAAATCAAGAGTTTCCGATTTATTTCCACTGCTAATGTAGAGTCTACTGACCGGGTCTTGAATTAGATTGAATAGCCCGAGGAGAATCGAATTAATAGTTATGGAAAGGGCGGGAGATCCTTTGTATACAGTATACAGAGTAGACAGACTCATGAGAGTCTCTGAACGCACGGGCATTCAATCAATATTCGATTGGATGCATAATTTTACTTAATGAAAATCAAGGGCAACAAAAAAAAAAACGAAGAGGTATTACTACATATTAGGTCACATTCCCTTTGATACTTCCAAAGAAAAGCGCGGCTGTGTATTTAGTTTCGTTTTACTGATTCGACTAGAAATCATATACGAACTTGTTCTAAGTGGATTTATTGGGGCGTTTCATATTTATTGGAGTCTTTCATCAAGGGCGTTGGGTCAAAATCCCTTTTTGACTCTGCACCAGTGATTCCACTATTATTAGGAAACAATAATGGAATAATTTCTTCATATTCATAGAGATAGGGGACATAATTCACATGGATATAGTAAGTCTCGCTTGGGCTGCTTTAATGGTAGTCTTTACATTTTCCCTTTCGCTCGTAGTATGGGGAAGAAGTGGACTCTAGAGATACTACTAATTGAGTTGGGAAATCAAACTGTATCACTTTTTTTCTAGATCGTTCTTCAAAGCCTTTTTAATTATATTAATTATTAAATAATGAAATTATATTTAATATATTTAATTCAGTAATTAAATTCCATTTAGAATTTCGAAATTGAATTAATCAAAATATCTTCATTTAGGAATTCTATTGTCTTGGATTCTAGCGAGGTAATTGTATTTGATTCTATTATGAATAGAATACAATTCATAATATATATGAATAATACTCTTTCAGAATCCAAATCAAACAGATATTTCACAAATTCCCCTATTCCTATTTTGAAAGGAAAGGGGATATGGATAATAGGAATTTTATTCCAACCGAAGTCTTCCTAAATTTTCTATTTCGTTTTTCTGAACCGGCCCTTCCCGGAGTTATATATGGACAATGAGGAAGAACGCGGAAAACCGGACTCCTTTTTACTTTTTTTTTATTGGCCTTTTTACTGTTCAAAGAGAAAAGAAAGGAGTTCACGATTTACTATTTCAAAATAATAAGATTGTGCCTAGGTCAAGTCACATATTTCGCACTTACCGCTTGTTTTATTATTTTAGAAATTGGATTTCGGCTATGCTTTATTGACTCGTTTCATATCATGGCTCAAGGGCAAGGGTTGAAAATCGCTGAGGTACCCCTTTTGAAATCTGAAGAAGGTACCATAGAACTCCTTGGATCATCTGTCAACCGCTCAATCAATTACTTCTTCGGAATGCTAAAAAAAGATTACTTTATTTCTTTCATATTTCATTTTCTTTTATTAACTTGATTTTCTTTTAGTAATATACGCCCAAGTTTGTTTTTCTTTCATTGATTTGATTCTAATGGATACCGGGATTCATATTGAAACTAATCAGAAATCAAGAAATTAGAAAATCGTAAGAGCCGCCTTTCGCTTATTTCAGATTGATTGGAATAAACAAAAAGAAAATACAAATAGATGAAGCAAAGAAATAGAATTGAGATACTATATACATTACATATATTTAAGTCATATTAACATGTATGAAGATACATATCCATATTGTAGATTGATCTCTATTCAGTTTCTATCTTTATACATTACAATAATAAAAATAGATAGTATAGTAGAAAGATTCATATATGAGTCTTTCTACTATACTATCGGATCTCATAGGCTATTGCTGATTCTAGTCCGTTCATTTTATTTAAGACTAAGACGGGAAATTGGAATTTTTTTTTCTTAAATCATTGATAAGAACTAAGAAGTCGAGTTTCATTCAAATTAATCACCTTGACTGACCGTTTTTACATATATTATAAGCAAAAAAGCAGTAGGAACTAGAACGAACAGTGTAGTAGCAATAAATGCGAGAATATTTACTTCCATAATCTCATCGTTTGGTTTTTTTTTTACTTCACAATAACTCGGGATTTAATCCCATAGAGATGATAACCCTTTCGCTTGTAAATTCAATGGGATCAATTACATTTCGATGATAGCGAATGGGATCAATATCATGAATAACAATATCTGACTGTCAAGTCGATTCATCGTCGAGAATTCAATAGTATAACATAGGCAGATCTTTTATCCACACACCGAATACAAACTTGAATCCCGGATTCAATCAAAAGAATTCCTTTACTTTAATACTAAAATACTAATACTTAATACTTTTTTTTATTTCTCATTCTTTTCCATTCTGTCTTTTCTATAATCGACCGCCTTACTTGTACAACCACCTAACCGCTTCCACTTCCATTGTTTACAAAGGGTTTAGAAATAAACCAAACAAACAATCGAAACAAAATAGAAAAAGGAAAGGGGTTAAGTTCTAAACTCCTTTTTCGTTTTTTTTTTTTATGATATAATTTTCTTGAAAAAAAAAGAGAAAAGGATCGTATTAGGCATGAAATTCGACCGTTTTCTTTTGACCTAGTTTAACAGAAAAAGGCGCGATATATTGATATCTTTTTTTTATTGGATTTGGATCCGTCGGGACTGACGGGGCTCGAACCCGCAGCTTCCGCCTTGACAGGGCGGTGCTCTGACCAATTGAACTACAATCCCGGGGAACTAAAAAGTACCGAATACATATTCTTATGATTTCATTCAAACCATTTCATTTCTATTTAGAGAAAAATCGACGTGTTGGAACAGAGACGTGAGTGAGATATTGATATCCACACGGATATACACGTTAGTGAGAGCGGCACGGATTACTAGTAATCCTTTCCTTACTGCCAAATCGATTATTTCTTTTTTTTGCGTTACTTTATTCTTTTCATTAGACTTTATACTTTCTATTTAATGATCCTGATAGGAATCTAGATCATTATTAGCAAGATCAGAATTTATGGGAACAAATAAATGGAGCAAATAAAATAAATAAATA